TTGTTACTAATAAAGTCTAGTCCCCTTTCTCCATTAGATCCCTTGTTTCACTCCGATAGTATCATAACTCGGGTCAATGCAAAGGAAATGAATGCATTTCCATACTATTAAATAAGTAAAATAGAGAAAAAAATTGGCTCATGCCACATCACTTATTATACTGGATCTTACGGAGCCTATTCACGCATAACACGAGTAGGTTTGAGTTTTTGATCATAGAAAAGATTCTCTTCAAGCGAACCGAACCAGCCTATCGGGGCTTACGCGGTGGTTAGAACAAAGACACATTTGGTTGTGAATCCTAATGTGGCAGATAACATATATCTACATGGCACAATCAATAGTTCAAGTCACACACTCCCATAATCCATTTTATCTTTAGAGAATTCCCTTTAACCCCATAAATTTATTTGACACAAATAGTTGAAGGGAAATATCCAAATACATGTCCTATTCTTTTCAATAATCCATATGTGTAGCAATGAAATACTCTTGTTCCTCTACCAAGTGATAAAAGATTGATTTGAAATATCTATGATATCTATTCTCTATAAAGGGCCAGAAATACCTTGTTTACGTATCATTGAAAAGTGCATTAACATAAATACGGCAGTAAGAAGGGGTAATACAAAAGTGTGTAAACTATAAAACCGAGTCAAAGTGGATTGGCCCACACTCGCACTTCCGCGTAATAACTCTACTAAAGGAGATCCTATTACAGGAATAGCGTCAGGTACGCCTGTTACAATTTTGACTGCCCAATAACCTATTTGGTCCCAAGGTAAGGAATAACCAGTTACACCAAAAGATGCGGTCAATACAGCCAGAACCACACCTGTAACCCAAGTTAATTCGCGGGGTCTTTTAAACCCACCGGTGAGATAAACACGAAATACGTGCAGGATCATCATTAGGACCATCATACTTGCCGACCATCGATGAACCGATCGGATTAACCAACCAAAGTTAGCTTCAGTCATTATGTATTGAACAGAAGAAAAAGCCTCAGTAACGGTCGGACGGTAGTAAAAAGTCATAGCAAATCCTGTAGCTACTTGTACTAAAAAACAGGTAAGTGTAATTCCTCCTAAACAATAAAATATGTTGACATGGGGAGGAACGTATTTACTAGTTATATCATCTGCAATCGCCTGAATCTCGAGACGTTCTTCGAACCAATCATACACTTTATTGAGATAGGTAAACCAAGAGGACTCCCCCTCCGAGAACCGTATAGGAGAATTTCATCTCGTACAGCTCAAACAAAAACACACAAAAGCTGATTGCAATGGGTATGTAATAGAAAGTTGAAAACTTCTTACTTTCTTTTTTGATTCAATCTTCTTTGACAAGACGAAAGAATAAACAAATCCGACAACTCTTCTTTATGGTGATAGTGCCAAAACATCAAGTTAGCTCATTTGTTTTTATGGTTATCATTAAAGGCCTCTTGAATCTTCTCGTTTCCTATTTCTTTTTCTTTTATTATTATTTTTATTTGTATGTAATTCGGCTTTTTTTTTGCTAGGAATTCTCTTGTTAAGACCCTATGAATTAATTAAAACCTCAGATTCATACTACATCCCCGATGATTATGATTCTCAAGAAAAACTCAAAGTTTAGCCCAAAGCTTCTCTGAGTAAGAACCATTGGATCATCACTTATTTAATGAATCGATAATCGATATCGATAATATAATAATGACTCAAAATCCAAAGCAAAGACACGTTTGTCCGTTTCTTAAAATAAGCATAAACAGGAGTTTCAAAGAAGAAAAATCTTTGAATTTCTAATTTGCTAACTTCTTATTCTTTGAAAATGGTTTGGAGGCCGGCCACGGGGTCTAACTATTCAATATAAATCATAGTTCCACTATTTCATGATTTCTTTCATATATTTCGTGTTTCAAATACTAGAATAAATATCCGACGAGGTAAAATAAAAACCTATCTTTATCAAGATGACAGATTGGTTCTCTGTACTAGCACTAGGATCAGTTCTAACAAGTCACACACTCATATTCCGGAAATACAGAAAGAAAAAAATTCCGCGGTAGAACTACCAAAATAGAATGGGGTAGAAATCTTAACCCTAAATTAGTCACTTTATATTGAAAAGCCGGGACTTAATGATTCTTGTGGATCTAATTCATTGAAATTCCGTCCAGTAAAACGGAAGAATTATAAATCTCCAAAATAATAGATAAGAATATTGCAAAAAGAGCCATTGCGACACCCATCAAAGGAGTAGTTCCCCATCCAGGAGCTACTTTACCATATTCCGAATTCAACGGTTTCAACAACCCCCCTATACCTGTTTGTTTTGGACGTGCTTTTGAACTCTCCTCAACGGTTTGTGTAGCCATAAATCTTATTGTAGTAATTGAGATCTGTTGACTTTGTATACTATTCTGTTGTAAATAAACAATCTTATCATAGATTCATTGTGATCTTGAAATTCTATAATAATGGAAACAGCAACCCTAGTCGCCATCTCTGTATCTGGTTTACTTGTAAGTTTTACTGGGTACGCCTTATATACCGCTTTTGGGCAACCCGCTCAACAACTACGAGATCCATTCGAGGAACACGGAGACTAATTGAAGTAATGAGCCTCCACAGTTTGGGAGGCTCATTACTTCAATTGAGATAATGAAAAATCATTTCTTAGTTGGAACTTTTGGCGGTTCTCGAAAAAAGATAGCGAAAAAAATAATCCCGAGAGTCGAGACTAATAGGAATGTATAAACCAATGCTTCCATAGGTTCGATCGTGGTTTACAATTATAACTTTCATACCTGTTTATGTTGAATCATCTCCCGCATAAATAAAAAAACAAGAGTCAAAGAAATGGCAGTGAGTCAAATTAGGATTTTTCTAATACCTTAGGTAAAAAAAGAAATAAAGAAGCAAAAGATATCCCAGCAATGTTGTATCATACGGCTTGTTTTCTTGTAGTCGGATCTCCTAGTTTTTGAAATGTTCCAAATTCGACTTGCGAATCCAAATCTGGGTCAATACCCGCAAAGACATCTCTAAACAGGGTTCTAGCACCATGCCAAATGTGTCCGAAGAAGAAGAGCAGAGCAAAGGACGCATGTCCAAAAGTAAACCAACCTCTTGGACTGCTACGAAAAACACCATCAGATTTCAAAGTAGCACGATCTAGTTCAAAAATTTCACCCAATTGAGCACGTCTAGCATATTTTTTCACAGTAGCGGGATCGCTGTAACTGACTCCGTTAAGTTCGCCGCCATAGAACTCAACAGTTACACCTACTTGTTCAACACTATACTTCGATTCTGCCCTTCTAAAAGGAACGTCCGCTCTAACAATTCCGTCTCCATCTACCAAAACAACTGGAAATGTTTCAAAAAAGGTAGGCATACGACGGACAAAAAGTTCACGTCCTTCTTTATCTCTAAAAATGGGGTGTCCTAACCATCCAACAGCTATTCCATCCCCACTGTCCATTGAGCCTGCTCTGAATAATCCCCCTTTTGCCGGATTATTGCCGATGTAATCATAAAAAGCTAATTTTTCAGGAATTTTAGACCAAGCTTCTGTTAAACTTTGATTTTCAGCTAGCCCAGCACTGACTCTTCGATATATTTCTTGCTGGAAGTAGCCCTGATCCCATTGATAACGAGTAGGACCAAATAATTCGATTGGGGTAGTTGCAGAACCATACCACATAGTTCCCGCAACAACAAAAGCAGCAAAAAAGACAGCAGCGATACTACTGGAAAGGACAGTTTCTATATTACCCATACGTAATCCTTTGTATAGACGTTGGGGCGGACGAACACTAAGATGGAATAGGCCCGCTAATATGCCCAAAGTGCCTGCTGCAATATGATGAGAGGCTATTCCTCCCGGAACAAAAGGATCAAAACCTTCCACGCCCCATGCTGGGTTTACAGATTGTACTTTGCCAGTTAATCCATAAGGATCAGACACCCATATTCCAGGACCATACAAACCTGTTACATGAAATACGCCAAAACCAAAGCACGCCACCCCTGAAAGAAATAAATGAATTCCAAAGATCTTGGGCAAATCCAAAGAAGGTTTTCCTGTACGTTCATCAGAAAATATTTCTAGATCCCAATATACCCAATGCCAAATAGCTGCCAAGAAGCACAACCCCGAAAACAGAATATGTGCCCCGGCCACTCCTTCGTAACTCCAAATACCCGGATTCGGTACAGTTCCTCCGGTAATACTCCAACCACCCCATGAATTAGTTATTCCTAAACGAGTCATGAAGGGTATAACAAACATACCTTGTCTCCACATTGGATCAAGAACGGGGTCAGAAGGATCAAAAACGGCTAATTCATATAACGCCATTGAACCGGCCCAACCAGCAACCAGAGCCGTATGCATTATATGGACAGAAAGCAACCGACCAGGATCATTCAATACGACGGTATGAACACGATACCAAGGCAAACCCATGGAAATACCCCTTTATGAAAAATAGACACTATGTAACTTTATTGCATTGGAAAAATGATGCTAGGGACCTCCCCTTTCAGTGAATTATCGTGAAGTAAGGATTACTATTTGTTCTATTCTATTGGTAATAATGGAACAATTCTATTTATAGGAACAAAGAGAAGCAGATCTATTCTATACCCGATAAGTATCAATACGCAATGGGTGGTTGAACCTATTTTGTATGAGCAAATGGATTCCTACTTGTTCATCATTCGACGGGTATATTTAGAATAATTTGTCTTTAGTCATTCTGACTTCCTTTATCAAAGAACTTCTACAATCTATAGATACAATATGATATGCTAAAGACCAATATTATGAGGACAATAAACTAAACCCACTATTACGTTTCCACATCAAAGTAAAATAGAGTACTTCATTTTTTTTCATTTAATGCCTATTGGTGTTCCAAAAGTACCTTTTCGAAATCCTGGAGAGGAAGATGCATCTTGGGTTGACATATAGTGCGACTTGTCAGATATATTGGGTCATATGGGATTTTCCCATTATCTCCCCCGATCGAGATATCCTCTGATTCGCCCAAGAAAGATTATCCAAAAATTGGAGCGTGAAGTGAAATTAGATCTATTTTAGGGGAATACAAATTACTATTATCAATTAGAATAATTTATGGTTGACTTGGTTGGACCAATCAAATTATCCAGGCTCCGTTTAGAAAAAACCAACTTAGTAATATACCAACGATTGCTGCTTCTATTTCCTCCAATTCTAAATTTTGTATTACCCTATTATATATTTGAATACGTTATTGATACCTCATTCGAAATTTTCCTTTTTCCTATACTAAAAATAGGAATGATCCCTGTTAATCAATTGAGGATGAATGCGTCGAAAATTTGGCCGAAGACATGAAATTGATTGAACAAGAATTTGTAGCAAAAAGAAGTGGTAGTAGGTACATTTGTCCTATATGTGCAAATCACAATCGGACCTATCTTTCCCTGGAGTAGAGCATAAACCTAAAAGAATTCAAGAGGCCCATTCAGGAACAAGAAAATGACATCGTGATTGAGAGTGGATCTCGATGAAAGAATACATCAATTGAGAAGTGAATTCACCGAGTTTAATGAATTTTTTTATATTTTCTATATTAGAGTGAAATTCTAGTGAAAGGGTTACAAACTTTTCTTTCTTACAATAAAAAATAGAAGAAAAAGCTCCTTCGTTAGAAAGATTTTGCTTTTTAAAAAAGAAAAGGAGCCGGAATCTATACATTGAGTCTTTTTTTCACGATTCTTTTGACCCGTATGCATTAAAAGGTGCATGTACGGTTCCTAAGGGATGCAATTTTATCCTAATCAACCGACTTTATCGAGAAAGATTACTTTTTTTAGGCCAAGAGGTTGATAATGAGCTCTCGAATCAACTTATTGGTCTTATGGTATATCTCACTATAGAGGATCGTAACAGAGAGCTTTATGTATTTATAAACTCTCCCGGTGGATGGGTAATACCCGGAATAGCTGTTTATGATACCATGCAATTTGTGCCACCAGATGTGCATACAATATGTATGGGATTAGCCGCTTCAATGGGATCCTTTGTCCTGGTCGGGGGAGAAATTACCAAACGTCTAGCATTCCCTCACGCTTGGCGCCAATGAGTTTTTTATTTGAGAGAAAAAGAAGTCTATGCCTTCGCCATATGAAATAAGAATCTTGAGTAATAATAGCATGGCACTTCGAATTCGATATGAGAAATTTTTTTTTTTCTCAAAACATTAAATTATGTATCGAAAGAGTAGTATGAAATACTAAGTATTTCCGATTTGATCTAGCGGAATCTCAGTGTCACAAACTTTTTTTTTTCACACCGAAAAGCTCTGAATAATATTTATATTTATGTTATGAAAAAGTTTTCCGTATTTTATTTGATCGGATCAAAAAGAAACTTTGGGATTGCTGAATCACAGACGGAATAAATATATAAAGCAACGGAACCATCATAGTATTTTGAACTCCTCCAAAAAGAAGGATGGTAATTGGATCTTTTTTTCGATCTGGGTATGATAAATCCTATTTTATCTTCGATAGGAAATTCCAGTCGTGAGCCGTATGCAATACGCAAAAGATGCCTGTACGGTTCTTTTTTTTCTTGTTAGTCTCTTTCTCTTTATCCCATTCTGCGAAATCTTTTTGTATGTTATATCACCAGGGTAATGATCCATCAACCTGCGAGTTCTTTTTATGAGTCCCAAACGGGAGAATTTATCCTGGAAGCGGAAGAACTACTGAACCTGCGCGAAACCATCACAATGGTTTATGTCCAAAGAACAGGTAAATCTTTTTGGCTTGTATCCGAAGACATGGAACGGGATGTTTTTATGTCAGCAACAGAAGCCCAAGCTCACGGAATTGTGGATCTTGTAGCAGTTGAATGAAAATATCAAGGATTTCACATAAATCCGCGATTTGATTGAGATTTTATTTATTGTCTTACCCGCTTTAATATTCTATTAAATAGAAGGAATTCATAAGCATCCGGTTAGGAGCGATCTAAACCAGCTCAGTCTGTATACGATTCAGCATGCCAACTATTAAACAACTTATTAGAAACACAAGACAGCCAATCCGAAATGTTACGAAATCCCCCGCTCTTAGGGGATGTCCTCAGCGCCGAGGAACATGTACTAGGGTGTATGTGCGACTCGTTCAGATCACGCAAAAGAAAGGAACCAATAACAACCAGTAGCAATCCATATGAATGATCAGTACCAATAAATAGAATAAAATGGGATAAATGGGATTTTTCCATTCACTGGCTAAAATCTATTCTATCCCCCTATTGTGTATGAAATTTATGGTTTCCGTTGGTGGAAATCCAATAAGCTGAGAAACAATTCCCCATTGGTAACAAATGGTTATTCATTAAGCGGGGAAATCCTATTTAAGAAGAATAAATTTTATACTTCCACGAACGGCCTAACAGGATCAGCTACCTAGCTAACCTTCCGAATTAAATACCGTTACTGTATAGGTAGATCTCATTGTGAAAGACCTATTACTGGATAATTCATGGGTAGAGCCACACAACGGTGTGAACTGTACAAGTTACCAAAAAAATGAGATTCATTAAATGAAGGAAGGGGCTCCGGTGTATAGAGAGGACCTCACCGTTTAAGAAGTAACCATAGAAACGATGGAACCACTCTATTCTTTTTATATTTACTCGATATATCTATTTGACTATGTTATTGATACTAGATATCAATAAATTTCTTATTTTTAGACAGTTGACTTCGAAATAAGAAAAAAGTTGTGGTTGGGAAGGTTATAGTAGCAAAAGTCATTGGAATTTTTATTTTATATATTCGAAGAATCCGTTTTGTTATAAATAAATCAGTAAGGGGAAAAAGAATAACTGACAGACAGCAACTCAATTAGTTATTCATCAAAATTTCATTTATTCAATGACTAGAATTAGACGAGGATATATAGCTCGGAGACGTAGAACAAAAATTCGTTTATTTGCATCAAGTTTTCGGGGGGCTCATTCAAGACTTACTCGAACTATTACTCAACAGAAAATACGAGCGTTAATTTCGGCTCATCGCGATCGAGATAGGAAAAAGAGAGATTTTCGTCGTTTGTGGATTACTCGGATAAATGCAGTAATTCGAGAGAAAGGAGTATCCTGTAGTTATAGTAGACTTATAAATGATCTGTACAAAAGTCAATTGCTTCTAAATCGTAAAATACTTGCACAAATAGCTATATTAAATAGGAATTGTCTTTATATGATTTCCAATGAAATCTTGGATCCATTGGAATAATTTGAATGGAATTCCCCGGAGAATCAACTCCGGGAAAGTAGAGTATAAAATAAGATTAAGATAAAGTTGTCAAAATGAACAAAGGAATTCAATCAAAAATGATTTCTTCTTCCCCGATGCTTTTTTGATTATGACACAAGAATCAAATCTGGATTATCGTATTTTTCGAACAAAACACCAACCTATTTTGAGTTCGAATTGGAATTTTGCTTCGATTGAAAAGGAAACTAAGCCTATTTATTTCTGGTTCTAAGACCTATTGTTTGAGCAGTCGACTCAGTTCTTTCAAACTGTTTCTCGTTATTAAGAAAAGGTAACAAAGATAAAATACGAGCTTGTTTTATAGCAATAGTAATTAATCGTTGTTGTTTCAAGGTCAATTTATTTACACGTCTTGACAATATTTTTCCTTGTTCACTAATAAATCGACTAATTAAACTCATGTTTCTATAATCAATTCGATCCCCCGATTGGATCGGGGGCAAACGCCTACGAAAAGATCGCTTCGATTTAAGAAAGGGTCGCTTGGATTTATCCATGGTTTGTTTATTCCTTTTCCCGAAATCCTATTTTGGTCGGATTAAAAATGAATTAGAATGAAAAAATAGAATTTGGTTTGTTTATATATGGGTTTATTTAGATTAGAATCTATATTTATATATGTCATTTTTACTGTTCCGTTTATTTTTTTATCTCCCCATGAGTCGTATGTTTGGAACAAAAGGGGCAGAATTTTTTCAATTCCAATCGACTAGGTGTCTTGTGCCGATTCTTTTGTGTAATATATCTGGAAATACCCCTTGAGTCTTTATTAACACTGTTTCGAACACAACTGATACATTCCAAAATAATCGTTACTCGTACATCTTTACTCTTGGCCATGAAACTCCTTTGGATTTTTGATTCATTTCACTCTTCTGTTTCTATATTTTTTTCTTTAGATAAAAAATAAAAAATTAGAACGAAACCCAATTATGAAAGATTTCGCTGCAATCAATAGATAGTAATTAATAAGTAATACAATTAACCATATTTCGAATCTAATTGTATTAGATTTAGTTAAGGATCTTGTATGATACTCTTGCCCTAGACTGGCATTTCCTTTTTTCACTCTATTAATTTGATTCAAACCTTAACCCTATTTGAGTTGCGATTGAATCGACTTTTATTCTTTCTCTTTCATCCCTTCTTGGAATTCGAAAAAGGGAAAAAAGAGAAAAAGAGGGAGTGAGATGTAGTTTCGGATATTGAATTGTATCTCTAATCTTATTCAACCCCTCCCACGTCAATAACTAGAATGAAAAAAAAGGAAATGTCAGCGCATCTGGGAATAAACGATTGATCTCTATCAATAGACCTGCTAAAGATCCGAACCATATAGTACTTAGTACCGGTGCCACAGATAAATATGTTTTTAGATCTCGCATTGAAAATCCTCCTTCTTTATTGTATTGTAATACATAAGGGTAATACATATATGATCAGATACATAGATAGTTGCAGTTAAGGATTAAGGAAGACTTGTATTTGTACGCGGAATCCTTAATTCAAATTAAAATAACAATTCCGTAGAAAAGATTTAGTATTTCTTAAAAAAAAAATAAAAAAAAAAAGTCCCTTTCTTGAGCATTTCAAAAAAATATATATATATACATTTTCTTTTTTTATTATATGTGGTATATGATATGAGACCAAAAAGAAAGA